AAAACCAATTCTTAATTCAATTACTGAATGAAGCTTTTGCTACTGAGAAAGCGAACGGTCAGCGCGAAGGTTCAAGACTTAGCCGAGCGTTAGCGAAGCGCTGTAGTAGCGCCGAAGCCCTATGTGCTATAATGCTGAGCCAAGGACGCTTCACCTTATCTATAGAAGCAGTTCTTCACTCATTTGGTAATGGCTCAATCTATAGATAGAAAGCCCTATGATGGGAAACTATCACGTTAGGTCTGGAGAGAGAGGGGACCGGTTATATAATAGGGGGAGCAGATGCAAGCTTTTTCTTTCAATAGCCGGCCAAATGACTACAGGATCATCGGTCTACTCTACCTCAATTCACCATTTCGAACCTTATACAGAAGGTTTTTCCGTACCCGCTCCTTCTACCTATACCGCAGTTGAAGCACCTAAAGGAGAATTTGGTGTCTTTCTGGTCAGTAATGGAAGCAATCGTCCCTACCGTCGTAAAATAAGAGCACCTGGCTCTGCCCATTTACAAGGACTCGATTCTATGTCCAAACATCACATGCCAGCAGATGTGGTCACCATCATAGGTACTCAAGATATTGTGTCTGGAGAGGTGGATAGATAGGACTACTAGTTGCTCGATCAGGACCCTAGCTTTATTGCGAGCCAAAAACGGATGCTTATACCGCTTGGGTTATATTTTATAGTCTCGAAGGAAGTCAGCCATTTCCCATTATTTGCTCTTTTTCCTTCTCTCCCTCTACTTTATTTGACAGGGGCGGACCTCAACCGAAAGGCGCTAGACGGACTAACGGCAAGCGAGATAAAGAAAGCAGCTGGCCCTATGTGTAAAACCCTGCCGCGGGAGACCCATGAGAATAAAGAAAGTTTTTGGGCAAGACAAGAAAGGGACGACCAACGGGAGGGATACTAACCACTTGAAATGGGGAGTTGGCCTGGAGGGTTCAGACCCGGACCCCTCTAGCGGAATAGGGGGCTTTCAAAGAGGGTCGCTAGACTGAACTTGACACCAAGATAAGGAACTTAGCCAAAGCAAACCAAATCGATAATTTCGTAGAGAAACAGAATAATTACGCATTGTAGGAGCGCTACCCCGTATCACTATGGTGTGAGAACTATTAAAACGAACTTCTAGTCGCATTATTGTTTTGAGTTAACTCGTTAACAACATACGAGAATATAAGACATATAACTAACACATGAATGAGATCTATTATACGAGCGTATATTATAGAGTGAGAGCTATTCGAGAGCGATCGGGCAACCTCCGGGTCTATCTAGTTTAAGAAATTTCCCTAGTTTTATATCGCTAAGAGTTCTTAGAGGAAGAGATCTGCCCGAGGGGAATTTACTTGATTTCAGAAAGTCTAGGAAGTGAAGATCTGAGATTCCACTATACCCTTTTCACTCGGGAAAGCAACTCTAGCCTATACTCTTTGTCTTGAATCACAGAGGAAGGACAACAACTATCACAACTGGAAATGCTAGAACTACTTACTAGCTATCTGACAGTAGTGAAGATATGCGAAAGAGGGAGAATGCGCTACATCGGATATTGTTGTAGTTGATGAAACAGCTGTAGTGAAAGGCTAGTTAGGCTGCTGCTTCAGAAAGGCTCGGGGTGGATTTAGGAGTCTTTGTGCGAGCCGTATGCGGCGAGAGTCGCACGTACGGTAACGAGGGGGGTTCGCGTCTATACGTGTAGTGTGGTGGTTTAGGCCTACCCACCCTATTTGTTCCATGATCTATGGGTCTACTGGAGCTACCCACTTTGATCAATTAGCCAAGATTTTTACCGGATACGAAATCGCCGGTGCTCGATCTAGTGGTATTTTTATGGGGATTCTTTCTATCGCTGTAGGATTCCTATTCAAGATCACTTCAGTTCCTTTTCGGGCGGCTGTAGGACGGACGGCCGCCTATAGGTGGTAGGGTAGGGTGGGTGGTACCGCTCAGATTGCGGCCAATCTTCCCCTCTAACGCGGGCTGGGCTTAGAGCGCGTGAAACTCATCACTACCTCGTAAGGGCGTTGAGACCATAGCATGTTACACGAAAGCGCCGCTTTCTCTGGAGTGTTGTCACACAGCTGCCCGCCTAGAAGAGCCACTCGCTCTGTAGTGTTGTCACACAAGATAAGCACGCCGCCCGCCTGCTGGCCGGGCGAATCGAAGTTCTCTTCCGGTCAACTGTCCACCCAGTCAAGTGCAAAAAACACAGTAGAATCACGCAACGCACGCTGCTGGTGTGCTTCCTGCCCTAGAGGAGAAGAGCGACAAGGTTCAGTTCAGATTTTACTGTTTGCAGCATGGGAGCGGATTACCCAATAAATCCCTGGGAACAATGAAAAAAAAAGATATCTCGGTAACGAAAACTATAGGGGGCTGTATTGGCGAGATCCAACGGTGAACTGCTGCCCAAAAGAAAAACCGCCTGGAAGTCCGAGGACCTTTAGTACTGTACCCTACCCCCGAACCAGCAGCCTTCGCGCCAAGCTTCACCGCCCTTGTCCCTTTCCTTTCTCCATTCCGCCTCCTTTCACCCTCTTTCTTTACAGCTTCGAGAAGAACGGGCACTCAAACCTATCTTTCATCAACCAAGAAAGCAAGCCGGGAAGGCATAGAGTCGACGCAGTCAAGCAGGAAATCCGTAATCGAGGGCAAAAAGGCATAATCAAAAGTACAGGCAAGAAGGCCAAGAGAATAGTATTAATTAACTCTTATAAGAATACTATATTAATACATTAATGAATATAGTATATTATATAATGAATACTATAATTCATACTATATTAATACTTTAAATAATACTATATAGAGTTAATTAAATAAAGAATTTATTTAAAGTATATAATATATTTAAATATATACTTATAAGAGTTAATTAAGTAAATAAAGTATAATATTAATAGTACTATAAAGAGAAGTATTACTCTTGTACATACGAAGCTTCTTCAAAGCCCGTCCCACCTTTCTCTTATGTGCGATGCCTTCTATCCTGCGAGAAGGGTGACCTGGAAGCACTCTTTTTATCCCTCATATGATATGAGATATATGATTTTAGGCCCAGGCCCGAATATGATCGATAAAATGCACTCTTCCTCTAATGCCAGGGCTTGAAACAACTCAGAAAGAGAGGAATCGCAGCAAAAGAACAACCTGCAGACGTGGCCGAGCACTCTCTGGGATCCTCGATCCCGCGTACCGACACCTAGGTCAATTAAGGATAAAATGTTGGAACCTCAAAATCTTTCAATATGGCGCCGCTTTCCTCACCCACTTAAAGGGCGAAGTCGCCGAAGCGAGTCTAACAAAGAGTTCTCTTTGAACGCTACTGCGCATCCCTACTCATAGTAGAGTGTAAGGTAGGTTTGGGTATAGCAGGACTTGAACCTGCGACCATTAGGTTAAAAGCCCAATGCTCTACCAACTGAGCTATACACCCAAAAAAAGATGTAGTAGTAAATAAGGATTTGTTCGGAAAAGAAACGAGAAACTAGAAAGTAGTAAGGGAAGAGTAAGAGTTGGTGGCCCTCGTATATAATACAAGAGAAGTAAACCATTGATACACGACTTCTATTCGTTCGTAGAGCTATTTACTCGATTGCAGACATTTCTGGAACACCTCTAACAGAGGAACAAATAGTCCATTTTGAAAGAACTTATTGTCAACCTCTTTCAGATATGAATCTATCGGATTCAGAAGGGTGCATCAGTATCTCAATTCAAACATGGGTTTGATTCACACTCCACGTTCTGAGAAATATTTACGATACGAAAAGAGGAAAAAACAGAGTCTTTGTCTAAAGAAATGCGTTGAGAAAAGGCAGATGTATAGAACCTTTCAACGATATAGTGCTTTTTCAACTCTCTCAAAATGGAATGAGCTCACGGTATACCCCCACTGCTACTCACCAAAGTATGCAATTGGCACATGATACACTTTACTTAACCCCAAGATGGATCACTTACAGGATCTTCGAGGGATGGGTATAGAATAGCATGTAGGAAGCAACACGTTCAAAGTCCGGGAAAGACTGAAGCACGGGATTCGGTCAATCTATAAGCAAGACGACGAGAAGAAGCCATTGATTCTAAGTTTCTCTATAGTATTTAATCAAAACGGTCAATTCGTTTTCTCGTATACCTGGTATATATGTATATATGTGCGGAGAATCGGTTGCTGATCTTCGGAAGAGAATAATAGAAGAGTAACGCGGAGAATTAGTAAGAAAAGGGGATTTGTGCTTTCCTCTTAAAGTAGGGGTTGGACCAAGAAGATAGGTCACAAGTGGCCTTACTCTCTTTGTTTCGGAATGAGGATGGGAAGGCCTTCCACTCCAATAAATGATAGGACAGCTTTTGGTGCCCTACTCTTAGGAACGGAAGGAATGCCACTGAGGGATTTCGGCAAAACTGTGTTGAAGAACTATTCTCCGATCTTTGAATTGTCTGCTTCCTCATGCATCATATCATGAAAAATAGCAGTCATAGCACGTTGATAAGTAGCACCAGCATTCTTTAAACCAAAAGGCATCACTGTGTAATATAAGTTACCTATCTGAGTTCTGAAGGCATTCCGCATCCACAGGGTTCATCTTTATTTGGTTGTAGCCGCTATACCCATCCATGAATGATAACATCTCATGCCCAGCTGTTGCGTCTATGAGCAGATCCATGTTTGCCTAATCCCATTCCGACCTCGATCTATTATCTTCTCTTATTAATTAATACTATATATAGTTAATAAAGTACTTATAAGAGTTATTTAAAGTAGTTAATGAATATATACTATTATATAGTATTCATTAATGTATTAGTTAAATAAAGAAGAAATTGAAGCACAGAAGAAAGAAGCGGTAGCAACCATTGACTACTCGGGCCCGGCCTTGCTGCCAGAAAAGGGACATGCTTACTTCATCTTTACTGAGATATCATGCATACACCTGTGGGGCTGGGGTACTACTTTGTATTGTATTGTACTTGCCTACATTTCCGGTTTC